TTAATTGAATGAACAATTCATTCATAAAAATGAATATTTCTATGAGATTCCAGGTATTCTATAGTTCCTTCCGCGCCAATTTCCAATTCTTGGTCATTGAGATTCATGAGAGATTGGGATTAATATTTAGGGATAGATATTACCTCTCTTTTTCTCCTCTTTCAAATAAATTGAAATGATTGAAGTTTTTCTATTTGGAATCGTCTTAGGTCTAATTCCTATTACTTTGGCTGGATTATTCGTAACTGCATATTTACAATACAGACGCGGTGATCAGTTGGACCTTTGATTGAGTAACATCTTTTTTTTTTTGATTGACCTCCTCCTTAATCTGCAGGGGGTCAAATTCAGGTTGCAGTTCAAGTTAGTGAAGTTGTTTTATTGTGATTCGACATTACAAGAACAGAATCACGCTCTGTAGGATTTGAACCTACGACATCGGGTTTTGGAGACCCACGTTCTACCGAACTGAACTAAGAGCGCTTTCTTATGACAGCAGATACGACTGTCAAGAAAAGGATTCTTTTTGTACCCCCAATACATTTTGCATGCATTGCATATAGTATCATAAAATAAAAGATTATGTCCAATTTTCATCAATCTCAATTGACCCCTCGTTACTGGCCATAGGAAAAATAATAGGTAGGGATGACAGGATTTGAACCCGTGACATTTTGTACCCAAAACAAACGCGCTACCAAGCTGCGCTACATCCCTTTTAATTGTTGTACAGTGTCATTGTAGAGAATCCCTGTCTTGTTTTCCACATCGTTATTTCCTCTATCTATATACAATTTCTCTTGCCATTCCTTCTTTTTGGTCTCATATCTCATATAATAAAAGAATTATATACATATGAAACCTAACGTATAAAAGAATTAATATTTATCGGTAATGCTCAGGAAGAGGGGGTCATCTTTTTCTGTTTTAGGTACAAGTGGATCTCATCTACCGGATCATTGTACATATCCATTTTAGTTCGAGATTCCGCGTACAAATACAAGTGATCTTTAACTACATATGCATCTGATCATATATGTATTCCAATAAAGAAGGAGGATTTTCAATGCGAGATATAAAAACATATCTCTCCGTGGCACCTGTGCTAACTACTCTATGGTTTGGGTCTTTAGCAGGTCTATTGATAGAGATCAATCGTTTATTCCCAGATGCGTTGGTATTCCCCTTTTTTTCATTCTAGTTATTGATATGGGAATGGATGAATGAAGAAGATTAGAGATACAATAAATTCTCTGTGACCAACCCCCCCCCCCTTTTTTTTTCAGTTCTTTAGGATAGGAAGGAAAGAGAAAGAATAAAAGTGGATTGAACCTCAGTCAAACTCGGGTTCAGGATAGAATTAATAGAGGTAGAACAGAAATAGAAATGGGGCTCTAGGGCAGGCTGTTCGAGATCATATAAGATAGTAAATGAAATGCTGGGATTAGGAATAATGAATAGTTAGAAATAATTGTATTACTTATGATTTTATTACTTTATTGATTGCATGATTGCAACGAAATCTTTCATAATTGTATTTCGAGTTAGCAACCTATTTTCTATTTATTTTTCGTTCCTTTCTTCTTCTTCGGTTCGGATCGAAAATAGAAGAATTGAGTGAATCCAAAGGAGGTTCATGGCCAAGGGTAAAGATGTCAGAGGAATAGTTATTTTGCAATGTACCGGTTGTGTCCGAAATGATTTTAATAAAGAATCGCGAGGCACTTCCAGATATATTACTCAAAAGAATCGACACAATACACCTAGTCGATTGGAATTGAGAAAATTCTGTCCTTATTGTTACAAGCATACGATTCATGGGGAGATAAAGAAATAGATCGAACGGAACACGTGTACCATCCTTCCAAGGAACAGGAAGAAATTATATATATATAAACAAATCAAGTCCTATTTCGGTCGGATCCGAAATGAATGAAGAAATGGGATTTTAGAGATAAGGAATAAACCATGGATAAATCCAAGCGACTCTTTCGTAAATCCAAGCGATCTTTTCGTAGGCGTTTGCCCCCAATTGGATCGGGGGATCGAATTGATTATAGAAACATGAGTTTAATTAGTCAATTTATTAGTGAACAGGGAAAAATATTATCTAGACGAGTGAATAGATTGACCTTGAAACAACAACGATTAATTACTATTGCTATAAAACAAGCTCGTATTTTATCTTCGTTACCTTTTCTTAATAATGAGAAACAATTTGAGAAAACCGAGTCGATCCCTAGAACTACTGGTCCTAGAACCAGAAATAAATAGGGCCTACTCCTCAATTGAATCAAAACAACTCTAATTGGAATTAAAAATCAGATTGATTGATCTTTTGTTCGAAAAAGCCGAGAGATTTTATTGTTGCGTCGTAATAGAATAAAAAAAAGAATGGGAGAAGAAGAAATCTTTTTTTTTTGAAACGTGTTCGTTCATTCCTACTACTTATCTTATCATATTAATTTCTACTCTACCTTCCCGGAGGTCATTCTCCGGGGAACTCCGTTTAAATCATTCCGGTGAATTCCTTCCAATCTCCTTATTTGATGATCTCATTGGAAATCATGTAAAGACAATTCCTATTTGATATAGCTATTTGTGCAGGTATTTTACGATTAAGAAGCAACTGCCTCTTGTACAGATCATGTATTAATCGACTATAACTATAGGATACCCTATTCTCACGAGTTACTGCATTTATCCGAGTGATCCACAAACGACGAAAATCTCTCTTTCGCCTGCCTCTATCCCGATGAGAGGACACCAAAGCTCTCATTTTCTGTTGAGTAGTAGTTCGAGTAAGTCTTGAATGGGCCCCTCGAAAGGTTGATGCAAATAAACGAATTTTTGTTCGACGTCTCCGAGCTATATATCCTCGTCTAACTCTGGTCATTGAATCAAATTAAACTTTGATGAATAACTAATCGATTTCTTTTCTTTCAGTCATTCTTTTCCCCTCTCCTGGTTTATTAATAACAAAACGGATTCTTCCGATGTATAAAATAAAAATTCCAATGGCTTTTGCTACTATGACCTTCCCAACCACGATTTTTATTTCTTCCAGGCATTTATTTCACCTCAAAATAAGAAATTTTACCGATATTTGGTATAAAATAGGTATAAAATAAATAGGTAGTAAATGTAAATGGATAAATAAATAAATAGTGGCTTCCATCGTTTCTATGGTTACTTCTTAAACGGTGAGGCCCTCTCTATACACCGGAGCCCCTTCCCTCATTTAATCAATGTTATTGGTAACTTGTACAGTTCACACTCTTTGGCTCTACCCATGAATTGTCCAGTAATAGGTCTTTTCACAATGAGATCTATTCATACAGTGACGGCATTTAAGTATGAAGGTTGGCTAGGTAGCTGACCCTGTTAGTCCGTTCTTGCAAGAGTAGGAGCATAATCTTTCTGCTTCTTAAATACCATTTCCCCCGCTTAATGGATAACCATTTGCTACCAATGGAGAATTGCTTTTCATCTCAAATCGAGGTGATTGGATTTGCACCAATGGAAACCATAAATTCCATACACAATAGAGGTATATGATAGATCTTTATTTTTAGATAGTGAATGGAGTTCTTCCATTCTATCCCATTCATTGGTACTGGTCATTGAGACTGGAAAAATCGTCTCATTTGTTCTAGCTCATGATCTGAACGAGTCGCACATACACCCTAGTACATGTTCCTCGACGCTGAGGACATCCTCGAAGAGCTGGGGATTTCGTGACATTTCTGATTGGCTGTCTTGTGTTTCTAATAAGTTGTTTAATGGTTGGCATGCTGAATCGTATACAGAATGGGCTGGTTTAGATCGATCCTAACCGGATGATTATGAATTACTTCCATTTACTATTTTATTTTACCCGGGTAAGAAGATAAAAGATCAAATCACGGTTCATTCGAATTATGATTCGAAATGGAATCACGGATTTATGCGAAATCCCCGGTATTTTCGACCGCTACAAGATCAACAATGCCATGAGCTTGGGCTTCTGCTGCTGACATAAAAACATCTCTTTCCATGTCTTCGGATACAACCCATAAAGGATTGCCCGTTCTTTGTACATAAACCCTTGTGAGGATTTCGCGGAGTTTCAGTAGTTCTTCCGCTTCCAGGATAAATTCTCCTGTGGGTGCCTCATAAAAAGAACTAGCAGGTTGGTGGATCATAACCCTGATGATATAACATAATAAACGATTCCTATATCTCGCATGATCGGGCGAAAGGAAGGGATAAAGAATAACAAACAAGAAGAAAAAGATAGAATTGAACAACCGTACAGGCATCTTTTGTGCATTGCATACGGCTCTGCAATGGAATTTCTTTTTCCCTTCCATCAAAGAAAGAGACAAATAGAATCCATCAGACCCAGATCGTTGAATGATCCATTTACCATCCTTCCTTTCGTAGGAGTCAAAAAATACTATGATGGTTCCGTTGCTTTATATATTTATCTCGTCTGAGATTCAGCAATCCCAAAGTTTCTTTTTGATCCGATCAAATAAGGAAAAAAGAATCTTTTTTTTTTTTCATACTCTTTCATAACATAAATATCGGAAAGAGACTTCTGGTGTGGAAGCAAAAAGGTTTGTGACGCTGAAATGGAACCCCGATACATAAGATCAAATCGGAAATAACCTTTGTTTCATACTACTATCTCGATACATAATCTCATGTTATGAAAAAACGAGAATGGTTTGCTCATATCGAACTCGAAATGCCATGCTATTATTACTTATTATTTATATTCCATATGGCGAAGGCATAGTCTTCTTTTTCTCTCAAATAAAAAACTCATTGGCGCCAAGCGTGAGGGAATGCTAGACGTTTGGTAATTTCTCCTCCGACCAGGATGAAAGATCCCATTGAAGCGGCTAATCCCATGCATATTGTATGCACATCTGGTGGCACAAATTGCATAGTATCATAAATAGATATTCCTGGTATTACCCATCCGCCGGGAGAGTTTATAAACAAATAAAGATCCCTGGTATCATCCTCTATGCTGAGATATACCATGAGACCAACAAGTTGATTCGAGATCTCGCTATCAACCTCTTGGCCTAAAAAAAGTAATCTTTCTCGATAAAGTCGGTTGATTAGGACAAAATTGTATCCTTTAGGAACCGTACACGCACCTTTGGATGCATACGGTTCAAAAAATAAAAATTGCGAAACAAAAAAAGAATCAATGTGTCGATTCCAGCCCTTTTCTCTTTTCGTAGCAGGGTTTTTCCTAACGAAGGGGCTTTTTCTTCCATTTTTCAAGAAACATGAGTTTTGACTTGACTTGCTTCCCTAGAATTCACTGAACTTATCGAACTAACCTCTCATTGATGTATTGTTTCATCGAGATCCAAATCACGATGTAATTTTCTTGTTCCTGAATGGGCCTCTTCAATTCTTTTAGGTTTATGCTCTACTCCGGGTAAAGATCTGCCCGAATTCTATTTGCACATATAGGACAAATAATCTCAGTACCACTTCTTTTTGCTACGACTTCTTTTTTTTTTTTTTTTCAATTCGTTTCATGTCTTCCGCCCAATATATGATGTATTCATCATATTACTCCATTGATTGGCAGTATGAGATCACTCATATGGTATAAAGGAATCATTTATGATACGAGTGGTAATCATACATAGATTACCAATTTGGTATTTTCTGAACGGAGCCTGTATACTTCATTTTATTGGTCCAAGCCAACCATAAATTCTTCTAATTGATAATATGGATCCCCCAATAAATTGATCTAATTGCACTTCACGCTCCGAATTATTGATGGTTCAATCAATCTTTCTTGGGCGAAAGAGAGGATATCTCCATCGGGGGAGAGAACGGGGAAATCCCATATGACCCAATATGTCTGACAAGTCGCACTATACGTCAACCCAAACTGCATCTTCCTCTCCAGGACTCCGAAAAGGTACTTTTGGAACACCAATGGGCATTAAATTAAAGAAAAAGAGGTTAAGTACTATACTTCACTTTGATGTGGAAACGTAACAACGGGTTTATTGTCTTCATAATATTGCCGTTTATCGTATTTTATCAATAGATTCGAAGGTTCATGGAGGAAGACAGAATGAATAAAGAATAATTCTTACGAATGGATCGTTTGAATGATGAACAAGTATCTATGCATTCGCTCACAAAAAATGGGACCAGCCCCCATTGCGTATTGGTACTTATTGGGTATAGAATAGATCTGCTTCTCTTTGTTCCTACGAACAGAATTGTTCAATTATTACCAACGGAACGGAATAAATATTAACCCTTGCTTCGGGATAATCCACTGAAAAGGTGAGGTCCATAGCATAGTCTTTTCCAATGCGATAAAGTTACATAGTGTCTATTTTTTCTTTGATAAAGGGGTATTTCCATGGGTTTACCTTGGTATCGTGTTCATACCGTCGTATTGAATGATCCCGGTCGGTTGCTTTCTGTCCATATAATGCATACAGCTCTAGTTTCTGGTTGGGCCGGTTCGATGGCTTTATACGAATTAGCAGTTTTTGATCCCTCTGACCCCGTTCTTGATCCAATGTGGAGACAAGGTATGTTCGTTATCCCTTTCATGACTCGTTTAGGAATAAACAATTCATGGGGTGGTTGGAGTATCACAGGAGGAACTATAACGAATCCGGGTATTTGGAGTTACGAAGGTGTGGCCGGGGCACATATTGTGTTTTCTGGCTTGTGCTTCTTAGCAGCTATCTGGCATTGGGTGTATTGGGACCTAGAAATATTCTGTGATGAACGTACGGGAAAACCCTCTTTGGATTTGCCCAAGATCTTTGGAATTCATTTATTTCTCTCAGGGGTGGCTTGCTTTGGGTTTGGCGCATTTCATGTAACAGGCTTGTATGGTCCTGGAATATGGGTGTCCGATCCTTATGGCCTAACCGGAAAAGTACAATCTGTAAATCCAGCGTGGGGCGCGGAAGGTTTTGATCCTTTTGTTCCGGGAGGAATAGCCTCTCATCATATTGCAGCGGGGACATTGGGCATATTAGCGGGTCTATTCCATCTTAGTGTCCGCCCGCCCCAACGTCTATACAAAGGATTACGTATGGGCAATATTGAAACGGTCCTTTCCAGTAGTATCGCTGCTGTCTTTTTTGCAGCTTTCGTTGTTGCTGGAACTATGTGGTATGGTTCAGCAACTACCCCGATCGAATTATTTGGTCCCACTCGTTATCAGTGGGATCAGGGATACTTCCAGCAAGAAATATATCGAAGGGTTGGTGCCGGGCTAGCCGAAAATCTGAGTTTGTCGGAAGCTTGGTCTAAAATTCCCGAAAAATTAGCTTTTTATGATTACATCGGTAATAATCCGGCGAAAGGGGGATTATTCAGAGCAGGCTCAATGGATAACGGGGATGGAATAGCTGTTGGATGGTTAGGACACCCCATCTTTAGAGATAAAGAAGGGCATGAGCTTTTTGTACGTCGTATGCCTACTTTTTTTGAAACATTTCCAGTAGTTTTGGTAGACGGAGACGGAATTGTGAGAGCCGATGTTCCTTTTAGAAGGGCAGAATCAAAGTATAGTGTCGAACAGGTAGGTGTAACTGTTGAGTTCTATGGTGGCGAACTCAATGGAGTCAGTTATAGTGATCCCGCTACTGTGAAAAAATATGCTAGACGTGCCCAATTGGGTGAAATTTTTGAATTAGATCGTGCTACTTTGAAATCCGATGGTGTTTTTCGTAGCAGTCCAAGAGGTTGGTTCACTTTTGGACATGCTACGTTTGCTTTGCTCTTCTTTTTCGGACACATTTGGCATGGCGCTAGAACCTTGTTCAGAGATGTTTTTGCTGGTATTGACCCAGATTTGGATGCTCAAGTGGAATTTGGGGCATTCCAAAAACTTGGAGATCCAACTACAAAGAGACAAGTAGTCTGATACAACATTGCTCTGGTATCTTTCGCCTCTATTTGATTTTTTTTTGATTTGACATAAGGGATTGGAGAAATCTTGATTTTCATCATCGCCTTTTCTTTGACTCTTGCCCTTTCTTTATCTGGGAAATGATCCCAAATGAATAGGTGTGGAAGCTATAATTGTAAACCACGATCGAATCTATGGAAGCATTGGTTTATACATTCCTGTTAGTCTCGACTTTAGGGATCATTTTTTTCGCTATCTTTTTTCGAGAACCGCCTAAGGTTCCGACTAAAAAGATGAAATGATTTTTCATTATCTCAATTGAAGTAATGAGCCCCCCAATATGGGAGGTTCATTATTTCAACTAGTCCCCGTGTTCCTCGAATGGATCTCTTAGTTGTTGAGAGGGTTGCCCAAAAGCGGTATATAAGGCGTACCCAGTAAAGCTTACAAGTGAACCAGATATGGAGATGGCGACTAGGGTTGCTGTTTCCATTATTAGATAATTTCAAGACCACGATCGATCTACGCTACGATAAGATCGTTTATTTACAACGAAATAGTATACAAAGTCAACAGATCTCAACCAATGCAATAGGATTTATGGCTACACAAACCGTTGAGGGTAGTTCTAGATCTGGGCCAAGACGAACTATTACAGGGGATTTATTGAAACCATTGAATTCGGAATATGGTAAAGTGGCTCCTGGATGGGGAACTACCCCCTTCATGGGTGTCGCAATGGCTCTATTTGCGATATTCCTATCTATTATTTTGGAGATTTATAATTCTTCCGTTTTACTGGATGGAATTTCAATGAGTTAGGTCCCATAAGAACCATGAAGTCCTAGCTTTTCAATCCAAAATGAATCACTTAGGACTCGGATTTCTAGGCCATTCTGGTAGTTCGACCGTGGAATTCCGTTGTTTCGGTATTTCCGGAATATGAGTGTGTGACTTGTTATAATTGATCCTATTGATAGTACAGAGAATAGGTCTGTCATCTCGATAGAGATGGTTCTACCTCGTCGGATATTCATTCTAGTATCCGGAGCACGGAATATATGGAATAGATCAAGAAATATTTGAACTATGATTCATACCTACTATTCAGACCTCGCAACCGGACTCCAACAAATTTTCAAACAACGAGTCATAAATCGAACGATTTTTCTTCCTTCAGAATTATGCTTATTTTGACCGAAGGACCAATGTTTCTATGGATTTTTAGTGATTCCATCCATTCATTGAATAAGTGATGATCAAATGGTTCTTACTCAGAGAACCTTTGGGCTTAGCTTGGGCGCTTTATTGAATCATCGTGGTTCTAGTATGAATCTGAGGTTTCAATCGATTCATAGGGTCTCCACAAGAGAATTCCTATCAATAGTAAACAAAACATATAGTAAATCCGTATTACGCACAAACAAAAACAACAAATCCAAAATAAAATAAATAGGGGAAGAGAAGATTCAAGAGGCCTATAACGATCAACATAAAGACGAATGAGCCAACTTGATATTTTGGCATTATCATCACAAAGAAGAGATTCCGGATTTTGGTTCCTTCGCTTCGTATCTTCAGGGACGATTGAATCAAGTGGCTAAGAAGTTTCAAACTTTCTATTCCATATCCGTTGCAACCACTATTTGGGTGTTTTTGCTTGAGCCGTACGAGATGAAATTCTCATATACGGTTCTCAGAGGGGGAGTCTCTTTGGTTTACCTATCTCAATAAAGTATATGATTGGTTCGAGGAGCGTCTCGAGATTCAGGCGATTGCAGATGATATAACTAGTAAATATGTTCCTCCTCATGTCAACATATTTTATTGTCTAGGAGGGATCACACTTACTTGTTTTTTAGTACAAGTAGCTACCGGTTTTGCTATGACTTTTTACTATCGTCCGACCGTTACAGAGGCTTTTGCCTCTGTTCAATACATAATGACTGAAGCCAACTTTGGTTGGTTAATCCGATCAGTTCATCGATGGTCAGCAAGTATGATGGTGCTAATGATGATCCTACACGTATTTCGTGTGTATCTCACAGGTGGATTTAAAAAACCTCGCGAATTGACTTGGGTTACAGGCGT